GAAATTTACTTTGAAAATTTAGTATTCAGAGTGTTGGTCCATTTTTTTATACTAGATTTTGGGCTAAAAAAATTTGGTACATTATATTTGTTTATGTATTATATATAATATATAAGCATAAGTTAACCCCGCCACAATTCGTTAGCTTTGATACGCTTAGTCAGTCCTCCTTGGTTTAGGGGTTTGACAAGGATACAGGATTTTCTGAGCGTAGGGGGTAAGGGGGTTTGTCGCGCAAAAACCGGGGCATATAGTATAAGAGTGTGTTGAGTAAGAATATCTTATGCACTTGAGATAAATGTATGTAATTCTTGAGTTATGTCTTTCTATCATTAACCTATATTAATTGCGACCATTATGTTCCACCTTGATCTATAATTGAGCCTGCACTCTGAAATGTAAGTGAAAGGAAACCAGAAAAAAGATACCCTATGCATATAAAAGAATGCTCGGCATGGTGGGTAACGAGACATATGTACTACACCATTAATCAGATGCCAGTATAATTCAATAAATGTGGAGTATTGGAATTTATGGCCCTGAAATAGGAACCAGATGCCAGTAATAGATCACTAAGTGCTACCCCCACAATTATTGTCCCTGACCCTATCATTAACGTTTAACATTTATATAAACTGGTTGGTGGTTTCTTACTACATTAATATTTTGAGGTCAAATGTTAATTGAGTCATGCAAAGTATAAATTTGAGAACCATTAAGATGGTAGATATTTCATTATTAAAGTTTAAATAAAATATTAAGGGATTAAAATTTCATGTCTTTAGTTATTTTCATCGCTAATACCTGCTTTATGGTCTAAATATTTTATTGGTGATTATACATAGTATGTACTAATGCATATATGTACTATACCATATACTGGCAGAAAATAGTTTAATTTAGAATTCTGGCTTTGGGAGCCAGGGGTGAGAGTTAAAATCTCTTTTTTCTGGCGCTAGGGGGGATTTTAACCTCCGATCTTCGGATTACAAGACCGATGCTTTAATGCTAAGCTACTAGGGCAAGCTCATTCTAGTGCCTTATTTTCTAGTCATCCTGCCATTGGGATAAATACTAGGAATAGGGCGAAGTAAAGGACTGATGCGATTTGGCCAATAATAATAAATGGGTGTTCAACTGGTATCCCTCCAATTCATGTTAGGATAATTATGTCTGCGACTAGAGTTCAGAATAGGAATTGTGTAATTGGTCGAAATGTTAGGCCGCGTTGTTTTGATGTGTGGAGGATAGGAACTACTATTAGTACTAAAATGGAGAATAGTAGTGCTAGAACTCCTCCTAGTTTGTTTGGGATCGATCGTAGGATGGCATATGCAAATAGGAAGTATCATTCGGGCTTGATGTGTGGTGGGGTAACTAATGGATTTGCTGGAGTAAAGTTTTCTGGGTCTCCTAGAAGATTTGGTGAGAATAGTGCCAGTGCTGTGAGGGCTAGAAGTATAACTGCAAACCCTAGTAAGTCTTTGTATGAAAAGTATGGATGAAAAGAGATTTTGTCGGCGTCAGAGTTTAGGCCCATTGGGTTGTTTGATCCGGTTTCATGTAAAAATAGCAGGTGAATGATGGTTGCTGCGGCAACAATAAATGGGAAAAGGAAGTGGAAAGCAAAAAATCGGGTTAGGGTTGCATTATCTACTGAGAATCCACCTCAAATTCATTGTACTAGTATATCACCAATGTACGGTACGGCAGATAGTAAATTTGTGATGACTGTAGCACCTCAGAAAGATATTTGTCCTCATGGCAGGACATAGCCGACAAAGGCTGTCATTATGACTAATAGGAATAGTACTACTCCAATGTTTCAGGTTTCTTTGTAAAGGTAAGATCCATAATAGAGTCCTCGAGCGATGTGTAGGTAAAGGCAGATGAAGAAGAATGATGCTCCGTTAGCATGTATATTTCGAATTAATCATCCATAATTTACATCTCGGCAAATATGGGCAACTGATGAGAAGGCTATGGAAATGTCGGAGGTGTAATGTATGGCTAAAAATAATCCTGTAAGGATTTGGGTAATTAGACATAATCCAAGGAGTGAGCCAAAATTTCATCACACTGAAATGTTGGAAGGGGCTGGGAGATCGACTAGTGCGTCGTTGGCGATTTTAATCAGAGGGTGTGTTTTTCGTAGGCTTGCCATTAGGGGTTCTTATAGTTGAATAACAACGGTGGTTCTTCAAGTCACTGGTCTCGGTTAAAATCCGAGTGAGAATTATGACTTATCTTGTTTCTTTACTGTTAATTGCTTTAATTGTTGGTCTTGTTGCTGTGGCTTCAAACCCTGCCCCTTATTTTGCTGCACTTGGGTTGGTAGTGGCGGCTGGGGTTGGATGTGGGGTTTTAGTTAGTCATGGAGGGTCTTTTTTATCTTTAGTTCTTTTTTTAATTTATTTGGGTGGAATGCTTGTAGTGTTTGCATATTCGGCAGCATTGGCTGCTGAACCTTTTCCTGAGTCGTGGGGTGATCGTTCGGTTATAGGGTATGTTCTAGTTTATTTATTAGGGGTTGGATTGATGGTTGGTTTGTTGTGGGATGAGTGGTATGAGGGGTCTTGGGTAGTTGTTGATGGGTTGAAGGAGTTTTCTGTATTACGTGGGGATACTAGTGGGGTTGCTGAGATATACTCTTCTGGTGGGGGTATGTTAGTAATTTGTGCATGGGTACTGCTTTTAACATTATTTGTGGTTTTGGAGTTAACTCGGGGTCTTAGTCGTGGAACTCTTCGGGCGGTTTAGATGGTGGCTAGCAGGATTGCAATGGTTGTTGATAGAAGAAAAATTGTTAGGTATGTTTTAATTATTCCTCGTTGAGTATCACTAATAGTTTTAGCTATTTTAATTTGGGTGGATGATGCTCCTTTAGGTCCTGCGGCTTCAAATCATGTTTGGTCTACTGTTTGGGTGGCGATTAGCTGTCCTAGGGTGAGGTTAAGTTTTGGTAGCAGTCGGTGAATAATTGATGGAAAATATCCTAATATGTTTGAGAAATTGTGTGGTGAGGTTATTGGGTTAGTTTTAAATTGTTTATTAGTTAAAGCAGTTAATTCGATTGCTGTAAGTAAGCCTGTAATTGTTACTGCTAGGGCGGCTATTTTAAGGGTTATGGGTATGGTTATAATTTGTGTTTTTATGGGTAGAAAGTTAGATGTAATGATTAGTCCTGCAATAATGCTTCCTCAGGCAAGTCGTTTAATTGGGTTAATAACTGATGGGTTGTTTTCATTAATAGGTGATAGTGGGAGAAATCGTGGTGTTCCTATATTAACGAAGAATACTACTCGGAAGCTATATACAGCGGTGAAAGATGTGGCAATAAGTGTTAGGATTAGGGCCCAGGCGTTTAGGTGAGAGGTATTTAGGGCTTCAATAATAGCATCTTTTGAAAAGAAGCCGGCTAGGAATGGGGTACCTGTGAGTGCTAGGCTACCAATTGTTAGACAGGTTGAAGTAAATGGTATGAGGTTTTGTAGTCCTCCTATTTTTCGGATATCTTGTTCATCATTAAGGCTGTGGATAATAGATCCTGAGCAAAGAAAAAGTATAGCCTTAAAGAAGGCATGTGTGCAGATGTGAAGAAATGCTAGTTGTGGTTGATTGAGACCAATTGTAACTATTATGAGACCTAGTTGGCTAGATGTGGAGAAGGCTACGATTTTTTTAATGTCATTTTGGGTTAGAGCACAGGCAGCTGTAAATAGGGTAGTTATGGCTCCTAAGCATAAGCAGGTTGTTAGGGCAAATTGGTTGTTTTCCATAATTGGGTGAAGGCGGATTAGAAGAAAAATTCCAGCTACGACTATTGTGCTTGAGTGAAGTAGGGCAGAGACTGGTGTGGGGCCCTCCATGGCGGAGGGAAGTCATGGGTGTAGCCCGAATTGAGCCGATTTTCCGGTTGCTGCTAGAATTAAGCCTAGAAGCGGTAGGGTCATGTCAAAGTCTTTAGACAAAAAGAATATTTGTTGAATTTCTCATGAGTTTAGGTTTATTGCAAGTCAGGCTATGCTTATAATTAAGCCGATATCGCCCACACGGTTATAAATTACAGCTTGTAATGCTGCTGTATTGGCATCTGCTCGTCCGTATCATCAGCCAATAAGTAAAAATGATATAATTCCAACTCCTTCTCAGCCAATAAAGAGTTGGAATATATTATTAGCTGTTACTAGGATAATTATGGCTACTAAAAATATAAGTAAATATTTGAAGAAGCGGTTTATATATGGATCGGAGTGCATATATCATGATGCAAATTCTAGAATTGATCAGGTTACATAAAGGGCAATGGGGGTAAAGATAAGTGAGTAATGATCAAATTTGAAGCTAATATTAATATCAAATATTGTAGTACTGAATCAGTGTCAGTTTGTAACAATAGTTTCAGCCCCTTGGTCTAGAAAAATTATAAGTGGTAGGAGACTAACTATAAATGCTGAACTTACGGCGGTTTTTACATGGGAGGTTGCTCATTTTTGGTTTAGTGGGTTGGGGTGAAGAGTAGTAAGTAGAGGGTAAATTAAGATAACAATTACTAGAATTAATGAAGAGGATAAAATTAAGGGTGTTGGGTGCATAGCTTTCACTTGGATTTGCACCAAGAGTTTTTGGTTCCTAAGACCAATGGATGAGCTGTTATCCTTTAAAAGCTCGAGAGAGCCACGGAATTTAACCGTGGGTCATAAGTATTAGCAGTGCTTATTGCCTCTGGGCCTTTCTCGGTGAGTAAGAGGATTTTAACCTCTATCTTTAGAATCACAATCTAGTATTTTTAGTTAAACTATACTTACTAGTAGCATCAGCCTGATATAAGTTCAGGTTTTGTAATTAATAGGAGTACTGGGACGAGATGGAGGGTAAGCAGCAGGTGTTCTCGAGTATGAAATGGTGGTAGGCCTAAGATATGATTTGGTGTTGGGCCACGTTGTGATATAAGGAACATGTAAAGTGAATATCCTGCTGTAATTAATGTTCCGATTCCAGTTAATGCAATAGTTCATGGGGATCAGTTAAATAGTGAGGTAATAATTATTAATTCCCCTATAAGGTTTGGTAGAGGTGGTAGGGCTAGGTTGGCTAAATTAGCAATGAATCATCATACTGCTGTCAGTGGAAAGATTATTTGTAATCCTCGTGCAAGAATCATAGTTCGGCTATGAGTTCGTTCATAAGCGGTGTTTGCTAGGCAGAATAATGCAGAGGAAACAAGTCCATGGGCAATTATAAGGATAATTGCTCCTGTAAATCCTCATGGGGTTTGGATGAGGATTCCCCCTGCAACAAGGCCTATGTGACTAACAGATGAGTAAGCAATTAATGATTTTAGATCTGTTTGACGTAGGCAGATTGATCCGGTCATAATAATACCTCATAGGGCTAAAATAATAAATGGATAGGCTAGTTCTTTGGATAGTGGGTCAAGCATTACTATTATTCGTATTATACCATAACCTCCTAGTTTTAGTAAAACAGCGGCTAGCACTATAGATCCAGCTACTGGGGCTTCTACATGTGCTTTTGGTAATCATAGGTGAACTCCATATAATGGTATTTTGACTAGGAATGCAATTAAACAGCCTGCTCATCAAATTTTATGTCCTCAAGAATCAAGAGTTAGGGGTTGAGAGAATTGTAGGATAAGCATTGATAATGTTCCTGTTGATTGTTGAAGGAGGAGAAGGGCGACTAGTAAAGGTAGTGATCCTGCTAGTGTATAAAATAAAAAATATGTTCCTGCATTAAGGCGTTCAGTTTGGTTTCCTCAGCGGGTAATAATAATCAGGGTTGGGATTAATGTGGCTTCAAATATAATGTAGAATAGAATAATTTCGGTTGCCCCAAATGCTATAATTAAGAATGTTTGTAAGGAGGCCAGAAGAGTAATGTAAATTCGTTGACGGGTAATTGGTTCTGGGGCAATATGGTTCTGGCTAGCTAAAATTATTAATGGAAGAAGTCAGCACGTAAGAACTAGAAGAGGGGTAGATAGGGGGTCTGCGGCTAAAAATATGTTAGAGGTTGTTCATCCGGTTTCTGAGGTTCATTTTAGTCAGGTTAAGCTAATTAGGGCAATTAATAGACTATGTGCTGTTGTTGTGGTTCATAGTCATTTATTAGGTGATAGTCAAATTGTTGGAAATAGCATAATTGTTGGAATTAATACTTTTAGCATTGTAGGAGATTTAAGTTTTGTAGGCGATCGGTTCCATGGGTTCGGGCAGTGGCTACTAGGAGGGCCAGACCTGCACTAGCTTCACAGGCTGAGAAAGCTAGAAGGAGTATGGGTGCTGCTGAAAATCCTATAGACTCGAATTGCAGGGCTCAGAGTGCTAGAGCAATAAATAGGGATAATATTATTCCTTCCAGACATAATAGGGCGGAAAGCAGGTGAGTTCGGTGGAATGCAAGGCCTATAAGTCCTAGCAGGAATGCTGAGGTAAAGCTAAAGTGAACTGGTGTCATAAGGTGGTCGTGGAATTAAACCACGATTTTCTGAGCCGAAATCAGAGGTCTTGTTTTGGACTAACCGCCTACTCTGCTCATTTTAGGCCTCCTTGTGTTCATTCATAAATAAGTCCTAGAGTTAATAAAATTAAAACGGCTGTGGCTCAGAAAAATGTTCCGGTTGGGTTGTAGAGTTGGTCTCCTCATGGTAGAGGTAGGAGGAGAGCAATTTCTAGATCAAATAGGAGGAATAGGATGGCTACTAGGAAAAATCGGATTGAGAATGGGAGTCGAGCAGATCCTAATGGGTCGAAACCGCATTCATAGGGTGAGAGTTTTTCTGCGTCCGGATTTATTTGGGGAAGTCAGAATGATACGATTGCTAGAATTGATGATAGGGCAATTGTAATAATTAAGATGGTAGTAATTAAGTTCATTATCTTTCCTTGGGATTTAACCAAGACTGGGTGATTGGAAGTCACTCGTACTAACCTTAATACTAGAAAGATTATGAGCCTCATCAGTAAATTGATACGTAAAGGAACAGTCAGACTACATCAACAAAGTGTCAGTATCATGCGGCAGCTTCAAAGCCAAAATGGTGTTCAGATGTAAAGTGATATTGTACTTGGCGTAGAAGGCAGACGGCTAGAAATGTAGATCCGATAATAACGTGGAGTCCGTGGAACCCTGTGGCTACAAAGAATGTTGATCCGTAAACTCCATCTGCAATTGTGAATGGTGCTTCGTAATATTCTATTGCTTGTAGGGCTGTGAAATAGAATCCTAAAAGGATTGTAAGTGCTAATGATTGAATGGCTTGTTTTCGTTCTCCTTCTATAAGGCTGTGGTGAGCTCATGTGACTGTAACTCCCGATGCTAGTAATACAGCTGTGTTTAGAAGTGGTACTTCAAACGGGTCTAGTGGGGTAATTCCTGTTGGTGGTCAACATCCTCCGAGTTCTGGGGTTGGTGCTAGGCTTGAGTGGTAGAAAGCTCACAAGAACCCTAAAAAAAAGAATACTTCAGATGTAATAAATAAAATTATTCCATATCGAAGGCCTTTTTGTACTGGTGGTGTGTGATGGCCTTGAAAGGTTCCTTCTCGGATAATATCTCGTCATCATTGGTATATTGTTAGGAGAAGTAGGACTAGGCCAAGGGTTATTAGTGTAGTTGAGTGGAAGTGAAACCAGATCGCTAGGCCGGATGTCATTAAGAGAGCGCCGACTGCGCCGGTTAGAGGTCATGGGCTTGGATCAACCATATGATATGCATGTGCTTGGTGGGCCATTAAACGTTCTCTTGTAAGTAGAGGCTGAGGAGAAGAACAAATACGTAAGCTTGAATTATTGCAACTGCTACTTCTAGAAGAGTTAATAGAAACAATACGATGGCTGTTAGGATTGCTACAGTTGGTATTGTTGGAAGTAGAACAAATACGGCGGTAGTGATAAGTTGAATTAGAAGGTGGCCAGCGGTTAGGTTTGCTGTTAGTCGTACTCCTAGGGCTAGCGGGCGAACAAGTAGGCTAATTGTTTCGATAATAATAAGTATTGGAATTAGGGGGGTGGGTGTTCCTTCAGGTAGAAGGTGTCCTAGAGCAATTGTTGGTTGATTACGCATTCCAATAATTACTGTTGCTAGTCATAGTGGTACGGCAAATCCTATATTTAGGGATAATTGTGTAGTCGGTGTAAATGTGTATGGAAGGAGACCAAGTATATTAATAGTGATGAGGAATACTATAAGTGAAGCTAGCAACAGGGCTCATTTATGTCCTCCTACATTAAGTGGTAGCATAAGTTGGTTAGTAAAACGATTAATTAGTCATCCTTGAATTGTAATAAGGCGGTTATTAATTCATCGTGATGATGGTGATGGATATAATACTCATGGAAGTGCTATTGCGATTGCAATTAGGGGGATTCCAAGAAATGATTGGCTTGCAAATTGATCGAAGAAGCTTATTGTCATGGTCAGTCTCAGGATTCAGTTTTGTGTTTTTCTGTGCTAAGCAGGGTTGGTTCATTTGGTGTAATGTGTGTTATGGTTTTGGTTTGGACAACAGTGAGGAAAATTGCTCATGAGAAGATTAAGATTGCAAATCAGGGGGCGGGATTTAATTGAGGCATTTCACTAGAGGTGGTTGGGAGGCACCAATCTTTGGCTTAAAAGGCCAACGCTGAAGCCCAAGTTTAGCTTCCTAGTGAGGCGTCTTCTAGTATAAGAGTAGATCAGTTTTCGAAGTGCTCGAGTGGTACTGCTTCTACTACAATAGGTATAAAGCTGTGATTTGCTCCACAGATTTCAGAGCATTGTCCATAAAATACTCCTGGTCGAGAGGGAATAAAGGCGGTTTGATTTAAGCGGCCTGGGACTGCGTCTATTTTTACTCCTAAAGAAGGAACAGCTCAGGAGTGTAGAACATCTTCAGCTGAGACAAGAATACGAATTGGTGATTCTATTGGGACTACTATTCGGTGGTCTGTTTCTAAAAGTCGAAACTGTCCTGGGGTTAGGTCCTGGGTAGGAATTATATATGAGTCAAAACCTAGACTTTCGTAGTCGGTATACTCGTAGCTTCAGTATCATTGGTGTCCCATGGCTTTAATTGTCAGATGTGGGTCATTAATTTCGTCTATAAGATATAAAATTCGTAATGATGGAAGAGCAATAAGAATAAGAATTACTGCTGGGAGAACAGTTCATACGATTTCAATTTCTTGTGAATCGAGAATATATTTGTTTGTAAGTTTAGTTGAGACTATTGCGACAATAATGTAAAGTACTAAGGTACTAATTAAAAATACAATTATTAGGGCATGATCATGGAAGTGAAGAAGTTCTTCTATTACGGGTGATGCCGCGTCTTGGAATCCTAATTGTGAGGGATGTGCCATTAAGCTAAAAAGCTTAAGACATGCAGGAGTTTAACCTACGATTTCACCTTGACAAAGTGATGTAATTTGCGAGTTTACTAATGTCTTAGAAGGAAGTGACAGAGTGGTTATGTGGCTGGCTTGAAACCAGCATATGGGGGTTCAATTCCTCCCTTCCTCGTTAATTTGATTGAATTTGTACAAATGCTGGTTCTTCAAATGTATGGTATGGTGGTGGACATCCGTGAAGTCACTCTACGTTCGTTGTTGTTAATTCTACAGATAAAACTTCTCGTTTAGCGGCGAAGGCCTCTCATAGAATAAATAGGAATATAATTACTGCAACTAGGGAAATTAGGGACCCAATAGATGAGACTGTATTTCATAAGGTATATGCATCTGGGTAGTCTGAGTATCGTCGTGGTATACCTGCTAGGCCTAGGAAATGTTGTGGGAAAAATGTTAGGTTAACACCAATAAATATTACTCCAAAGTGAATTTTTGTTCATGTGCTGTGTAGTGTAAATCCGGTAAATAATGGGAATCAGTGAACGAAGCCGGCCATAATAGCAAATACTGCACCCATTGATAGGACGTAGTGGAAGTGAGCAACTACATAATAAGTATCATGTAATACGATGTCAAGGGATGAGTTGGATAGAACAATTCCTGTGAGTCCTCCAACTGTAAATAGGAAAATGAAGCCGAGTGCTCAAAGTATAGGTGTTTCTCATTTAATTGATCCTCCATGTAGTGTGGCTAGTCAGCTAAAAACTTTTACACCCGTTGGAATAGCAATAATTATTGTTGCCGATGTAAAATATGCTCGTGTATCTACATCCATTCCAACTGTAAACATATGATGGGCTCACACAATAAATCCCAGCAGACCGATGGCTATTATTGCTCAGACCATTCCCATATAGCCAAATGGTTCTTTTTTGCCCGCATAATAGGCTACGACGTGAGAGATAATTCCGAATCCTGGTAAAATTAAAATATATACCTCTGGGTGTCCGAAGAATCAGAAAAGATGTTGATATAGAATTGGGTCACCTCCTCCGGCCGGATCAAAGAATGTCGTGTTTAGATTTCGATCTGTTAAGAGCATAGTAATTCCGGCTGCTAACACTGGCAGGGAGAGTAGGAGAAGAACGGCTGTAATTAAAACAGCTCAGACGAATAAAGGAGTTTGGTATTGGGAAATAGCTGGTGGTTTCATATTGATTGTTGTAGTAATAAAGTTAATTGCTCCAAGAATTGATGAGACACCAGCTAAGTGTAGAGAAAAAATAGTTAGGTCAACAGATGCTCCTGCATGGGCCAGATTGCCTGCAAGAGGGGGGTAAACAGTTCATCCTGTACCGGCCCCAGCTTCTACACCTGATGAGGCTAATAGGAGTAGGAAAGAGGGTGGTAATAATCAGAAGCTCATATTATTTATTCGTGGGAACGCCATGTCTGGGGCTCCAATTATAAGAGGAACTAATCAGTTACCAAAGCCTCCAATAAGAATTGGCATTACTATAAAGAAAATTATAACAAATGCGTGTGCAGTAACGATAACGTTATAAATTTGGTCATCTCCAAGGAGAGACCCTGGTTGGTTTAGCTCAGCCCGAATTAAGAGGCTAAGGGCGGTACCAACTATCCCAGCTCAGGCACCAAATACGAGGTAGAGGGTGCCAATATCTTTGTGGTTGGTAGAGAAGAATCAGCGTGTGATTGCCACAGGTAGGATGGCCGAAATTAGGTGGTGGGTTGTAGCCCCGAAGATAGAGGTTTAAGTCCTCTTCCTATCATAGCCCCGTGGTGGAGAACATATTAGATTGCAAATCTAAAGACGCAGATTAATATCTGCCGGGGCTTTCCCGCCTTACTCGGCTAACGGCGGGAAAGATAGATGAATGCTCGCTGGCTTGAGCGCTTAGCTGTTAACTAAGAGTTTGTAGGATCGAGGCCTTCTCATCTAGAAAGGCTTTAGCTTAATTAAAGTGTCTGATTTGCATTTAGAAGATGTGGGATAGAGTCCCGCAAGTCTTATTCAGGGGCTAGGAGATTTTCACTCCTACTTAGAGCTTTGAAGGCTCTTGGTCTGGATTATCCTAAGCCCCTAGGTAACTAGTGCTGTTATGGCAGGGGTGATTGGTAATAGTCCTAGGGCTGTTGTTGAAAATAGGGCTAGAATAAATGTTGTTTGTGTTGTTTGGGTTCGTCAAGGTGTGATGGCGTTTGTTGTGCTTGGTGAAATTGTTAGGGTTATTGCGTAACATAGTCGTAGGTAAAAATATAAGCTTAGGAGGGCAGCTAGAGCTATAATTGTTGCGGTTAGTGGTAAATTTTGTTTGGAGAGTTCTTGTAAAATTAGTCATTTTGGTATGAAGCCTGAGAGTGGTGGAAGTCCTCCTAGTGAAAGTAGGGCTAGAGCGGTAGTTGATGTTAAAATAGGGCTTTTTGATCATGTTGTTGTTAGGGTATTAATTTTTGTTGCTGAGGATATTTTTAATGATAGGAAAGCTGTTGCTGTTATAAGGATATATATTCCTAGAGCAATTATAGTAAGTTGGGGGGCGTACTGTAATACGATAATTATTCAGCCCATATGTGCAATTGATGAATAGGCTAAAATCTTACGTAATTGGGTTTGGTTTAGTCCTCCCCATCCTCCAATTAGTGTTGATATAAGGCCTAGTGAAGTGAGAAGTATTGGGTTGGTGTTTGGGGCTATTTGAATAATTAGTGCAAATGGGGCTAATTTTTGTCAGGTGGATAGAATTAGTCCTGTTGTTAGGTCAAGTCCTTGGAGGACTTCTGGTATTCAAAAGTGTATGGGTGCAAGTCCTACTTTTAATGCTAGAGCGGTAATTGTTAAGGTTGAGGCAAGTGGGTGTAGTATATTATTAATATCTCATTCTCCAGTTATTCAAGCGTTTGTAGTGGCTGCAAATAGAATTATTGCTGCTGCGGTAGCTTGGGTGAGAAAATATTTGGTTGTTGCTTCTACTGCTCGTGGGTGATGTTGTTGTGCTATTAGTGGTAGAATAGCTAAGGTATTAACTTCTAGTCCTATTCAGGCAAGTAGTCAGTGTGAGCTGGCAAATGTTAGGGTGGTTCCTAATCCTAGGCTAGATAGGAGAATTATTAGTACATAGGGATTCATTGACGAGGGAGGGATTTTAACCGTCATGTTCGGGGTATGGGCCCGAAAGCTTAATTAGCTGACCTTGTCTTAGGAAGTGGTGTAAAGGAAGCACCTGGAGTTTTGATCTCCTGAGTATGGGTTCAATTCCCTTCTTTCTAGGAACTGGAGGGGCTTTAACCCTCATAAGCCACTCTATCAAAGTGGTCCTTGGGCATTCAGGCACGGTTCCTGCTTGTTATAGCTGTGGTGGTAATCCTGCTAGTGCAATTGGTAGTGCGGTATGTCATAGTACCATAGCTAGGGTTAGTGGGAGGAAATTTTTTCATATAAGGTGTATTAATTGATCGTAGCGGAATCGAGGGTAGGAGGCTCGTACTCATAAAAATATTACAGATAGTAGTGCAGCTTTAGTTATTAGGTTAATAGTTGTGAGTTCTGGAGTTATAGGTGTGTGGGAGGCCCCTAAAAATAGAATAGCTGATAGGGTATTTATTAATAGGATATTAGCATATTCGGCTAAAAAGAATAGGGCAAATGGTCCTCCGGCATATTCTACGTTGAATCCTGATACTAGTTCTGATTCACCTTCAGTTAGGTCAAATGGTGCACGGTTTGTTTCTGCTAGTGTTGAAATATATCATATTGCGGCTAGTGGTCAGGCTGGGAGAAGTAGTCAGATGGCTTCTTGGGTAGTATTAAATGTTTGTAGTGTATATCCACCTGAGAAAATAATAATTGAAAGGAGAATAAGTCCTAGACTAACTTCATATGAAATTGTCTGGGCGACGGCTCGGAGGGCTCCAATAAGTGCATATTTGGAGTTGGATGCTCACCCTGATCCTAGAATGGAATATACTGCTAGGCTTGATAAAGCTAGAATAAATAAGATTCCAAGGTTTAGGTCTGTAACTGGATGTGGCATTGGTATGGGTGCTCAGAGAGTTATTGCTAGTGTAAGTGCTAACATTGGGGTTGCTAAAAATAGGAAAGGTGATGATGTTGATGGACGGATTGGTTCTTTAATAAATAGTTTTACTCCATCAGCAATTGGTTGAAGTAGGCCATATGGTCCTACAACATTAGGGCCTTTTCGTAGTTGTATATATCCTAATACTTTTCGTTCAAGGAGAGTCAGGAACGCTACGGCTAATAGAACTGGAACAATATATGCAAGTGGATTAACAATATGTGTCAATAAAGTGTTTAGCATAAACTAAGAAGAGGATTTGAACCTCTGGTTGAAAGGGCTTAGGCCTTTTGCAATTACCATGCTCTGCCATCTTAGTGTGGCCTTATTTTGGCAAGGTGTTTGGTTCCCCCTTATTTGATTTAGTTGTTTTCATCAATTAGGGGTGGGGCGCACTTTTAGTGTTGGCTCCTCTTTTCCGGTCCTTTCGTACTAGGAAAAGTAACATTACAGATAGAAACTGACCTGGATTGCTCCGGTCTGAACTCAGATCACGTAGGACTTTAATCGTTGAACAAACGAACCCTTAATAGCGGCTGCACCATTAGGATGTCCTGATCCAACATCGAGGTCGTAAACCCCCTCGTCGATATGGACTCTGGGAGAGGATTGCGCTGTTATCCCTAGGGTAACTTGGTTCGTTGATCGGCCTTATGGGCCGGATCATAATTGGTCAGAATTTCTGTGACTTTGAAGTGTTTTTCTTGGTTTTAAGCTTGTTGGCTCATTCCACTTGGAGGATATTTTTTTCTCCGCGGTCGCCCCAACCGAAGGTAAAATCCCATATTTCATTAAGTTTATGCTGCTTATTGAGTTGCTTTACGTGATTGGGTTTGTACCTTAAGCTCCAAAGGGTCTTCTCGTCTTGTAGTTTTATGTCCGCTTCTGCACGGGCAGATCAATTTCACTGACTTGATGGGGGAGACAGTTAAGCCCTCGTTTGGCCATTCATACAGGTCTTCATTTAAAAGACAAGTGATTGCGCTACCTTTGCACGGTCAAAATACCGCGGCCGTTGAACTTGTGGTCACTGGGCAGGCTGGACCTCCTATACTTTGATGTTTGCAGGAGGCGATGTTTTTGGTAAACAGGCGAGGCTTATGTTTGCCGAGTTCCTTCCCTCTCTTTTAGTCTTTCCTGTTGGCATTCCAGTGTGGGGATAACGATTTATGTTGTGAGATTTTCTTGATTTTTCTTGAATACACTTTACCCTCTTTTATTTGGGTTCGTTAATTGCCAGTGGGTAGTCCGATCTGGCTTACACTTATGCCTGGAGGGGGACGTGCCCCCTTGTTACTCATTTTAGCATAGTCTCATCCATAGTTGTATGGATTAGCCTAATAGATATAGGGGAGTTGGATGATTTATCAGAATAATAAACTTTTTGTTGTTTGAGCTTTAACGCTTTCTGTTCAGATGGCTGCTTTTAGGCCCACTGAGACAACGTGTTTTGTTAAGTATGATCCTTATCCTCCATTTAAGATTGTATTCTTTGTCAGAGGGGCTGTACCCCCTTTGACTAACTCTCGTGGTTTTCTTTTTGTGTTTATTTAGATGTAACTTATTTAACTTAAGGGGCACGAGGCTGAACTTCTATTCATTTCTTAGGCAACCAGCTATCACCAAGTTCGGTAGGTCTATCACCTCTACCCGGGGCTCTTTCCACTCTTTTGCCACAGAGACGGATTGGCCCAGAAGGCTGTCCCGGGGTAGCTCACTTGGTTTCGGGGTTTCAGACTAAAGGTCTCTTTGCCTGGGTGTGCTGGCTAAATCATGATGCAAAAGGTACGAGGTTAAGTCTCTGCTTTTTTATGCTTATATGGGTTGTTTCATTTCTTTTTCAGCTTTCCCTTGCGGTACTATTTCTATTGCTTTAAGTGTACCTTTTCCGTCTCCCGTACTAAGGTAGAAAAATGATTTAATTTTTAGGTTAAGATTATGATTAGTTATTTATGTTAATTAGTTATTTAAATAATTAAGCTAGCTGTTTGGCTCAGGACGACCCAACTTGCATGGGTGTCTTCTCGGTGTAAGGGAGATGCTTATCTATCTCAGCCACGTCCTGGGTTTGATCCAAGTGCACCTTCCGGTACACTTACCATGTTACGACTTGCCTCCCCTCGTCTGTGCTTTTTGGTTAAGTACATTTGTTGCTATTTGACAGGGGAGAGTGACGGGCGGTGTGTACGCGCCTCAGAGCCGGGTTCAAAAGGACACTCTATTTCCTTTTTACTACTAAATCCTCCTTCAAGCATTGTTTTCATAATGCTATTCGTGTATATTCTGGTGTAGAAAATGTAGCCCATTTCTTCCCACTTCGTGCGCTACACCTCGACCTGACGTTTTGGGTTTTACCAATTTTGCTTACTATTAAACCTTCACAGGGTAAGCTGACGACGGCGGTATATAGGCGGGGATGACTAGAAGTGGTGAGGTTGAACGGGGGTTATCGGTTCTAGAACAGGCTCCTCTAGGGGGGTCTAAGGCACCGCCAAGTCCTTTGGGTTTTAAGCTGACGCTCGTAGTACCCTGGCGGACGTTTATTGTGATGAAACGTCTAGGTTTATGGCTGAGCATAGTGGGGTATCTAATCCCAGTTTGTTTCTCAGCTTTCGTGGGGTCAGGTGGGCTAATATTAAAGCTACTTTCGTGTTTGGGCTTCGGACGCTCAGGAGCGTATGACGGCCAAGAGGCCCTTTGGCTTTATTTATGCTTTCCTTAACCACCCTTTACGCCGTGTCTATCAACTAGGGTCTCTCGTATAACCGCGGTGGCTGGCACGAGTTTTACCGGCCCTCTTAACACTAACTAAGTCAAGCTTTATGCTCATGGCTTAATGTCTATCACTGCTGAATTCCCTTGGGGGTGTGGCGTGGCAAGGCGTCTTGGGCTAATAATTGAGCCTGATGCCTGCTCCTCGTCCCCGGGCGGGGGATTAAGGGCATCCTCACAGGGTTGCGGATACTTGCATGTGTAAGTTGTGTTAGAGCTGATAGTAAAGTCAGGACCAAGCCTTTGTGCATGCGGAGCTTTTTAGGGCTCATCTTAGCATCTTCAGTGCTATGCTTTATATTAAGCTACGCTAGC